ACCCCTGCCGCTACCATAGTAGCAGCATGGATAAGAGCGGAAATAGGAGTGGGTCCCTCCATAGCATCAGGTAACCACACATGAAGAGGGAATTGTGCAGATTTAGCAGCAGCACCAGCAAATAATAGAACAGCACACAAGGTACCAAATGGAAAATTAACTTCATTATTGTAAACCAAGTTATTGAATATTTCGAATAAATCCCGAAATTCAAAACTCCCTGTTAGCCAAAAAAAACCAAAAATTCCTAATAATAAACCAAAATCCCCTACACGATTAGTTACAAACGCTTTTTGACAAGCATTTGCTGCAAGAGGTCGTGTGAACCAAAACCCTATTAATAAATAGGAATACACTCCAACTAATTCCCAAAAAATATAAATTTGTATCAAATTTGAACTAGTAACCAATCCCACCATCGACGTACTGAAAAAACTCATATAAGCAAAAAACCTCAAGTATCCTTGATCATGAGCCATATAATTATCACTATAAATAAGAACTGTAATTCCAACAGTAGTGATTAACATTAACATAATAGAAGAAAGTGGATCAATCAAGTAACCAAATTCTAAAGAAAAATCATTAGTAAGCGTCCAAGACCATACATATTGATAAACCAAATTACTATTTATTTGTTCAAGAGAAAGGTTAATTGAAAAAACCATGACTATACTTAACAATAAAATAGTCGGAAGGGCCCATAGACGACGAAGATTTTTTGTTGCTGTCGGAAAAAGAAGAAGCCCCACTCCTATTAACATAGGAACTGGAAGCAGAACGAGAGGTATGATCCACCCATATTGATATGTCTGTTCCATAAAAAAAGTTTTTTCTTTTTTATTTCTTTTTATACTTATTATTATGCATTCTGAGGGTCTACTAAATACTTTAAATATTCAAACCAAGAAGTGACAATTGGTCAAATGAAAAAATTGATTACTCAGTCCACTTGTAATTTGTTTCACTTATCTTATCTATTTTTTCTATTCTTTAAAATTTTTCTAACAAAATATTATCTAGAAAAGAAATACATAATGGATTTGAAAAGCACAGATCTTTTTTGAGCAATAAGCAATAGATGTCTTTCACATCCAGCTAGTAACCCCTTAATTCGTATTTAAATGGCAGTTCCAAAAAAACGCACTTCTGCATCAAAAAAGCGTATTCGTAAAAACTTTTGGAAAAAAAAGGGATATTGGGCAGCGTTAAAAGCGTTTTCCTTAGGAAAATCTCTTTCTACCGGGAATTCAAAAAGTTTTTGTGTGACAAACAAATAAAATGCGTAATAAAACGTAATACGTTGAAATAATTTCAAGAAAGTCCCTTGACCCATTCCATTTCCTGTTGAATTTTTAAATTAATAAACAGGAAATGGAATTTAGTATGCTATTATAACTCGTAATTTCGAATTTTCTAAGAAATTCAGTCAAGGAAAGACGAAAATACACACTAAAAGAAAATCCTAAACGTAAATAATGAACCCTCAAACATTTTGTAAAAAATACTGCACCCAATTGAATTATTAAATCTAGACGATTTTCTATTCATAGGTTATTATGAGTTCAAGACAAGCCGCCATGGTGAAATTGGTAGACACGTTGCTCTTAGGAAGCAGTGCTAAAGCATCTCGGTTCGAGTCCGAGTGGCGGCAGAGCATCTCCTAAAACAAAGTAATTAAATCCTATAATGAATAATGAAGTTAATTTCCTATTTTTATTTTCTAATTTGAATTTTTCTAATTCTAATTAAGGGACTTTTTTTTATGATATTTTCAACCTTAGAGCATGTATTAACTCATATTTCCTTTTCGACCATTTCAATTATAATTATAATTTATTTGATAACCTTTTTAGTGGATGAAATCGTAAAACTTTATGATTCATACAAAAAAGGCCTAATAATCGCTTTTTTCTGTATAACAGGGTTATTGATCACTCGTTGGATTTATTGGGGGCATTTTCCTTTAAGCAATCTATATGAATCATTAATCTTTCTTTCATGGGGTTTTTCTTTTTTTCATATAGTTCCTAATTTCAAAAAAAATCCAAAATTTATAAGTACAATAATTGGCCCAAGTGCTATTTTGACCCAAGGCTTTGCTACTTCAGGTGTTTTTACGGAAATACACGAATCTGCAGTGTTAATACCTGCTCTTCAATCCGAATGGCTAATAATGCACGTAAGTATGATGATATTAAGCTATGTATCCCTTTTATGCGGATCATTATTATCAGTATCAGTTCTGGTCATTACAGTTCGAAAAAAAAGAAATTTCTTTTCTACGAGTAATCTATTAAATTTAAATGAGTCATTTTTCGCCGATGAAATAGAATATATAAATGAAGGAAATAATGTTTTACAAAATATTTCTTTTTTTTCTCCAAAAAATTATTACAGGGTGCAATTGATTCAACAATTGGATTATTGGGGTTATCGGGTTATTAGTCTAGGATTTATCTTTTTAACTATAGGAATGCTTTCTGGAGCAGTATGGGCTAACGAAGCGTGGGGATCCTATTGGAGTTGGGATCCAAAAGAGACTTGGGCTTTTATTACTTGGATTATATTTGCGAGTTATTTACACACTCGAACAAATAACAAATTTACGAGTACAAATTCAGCAATTGTAGCATCGATTGGCTTTCTTATAATTTGGATATGTTATTTTGGGGTCAATCTATTAGGAATAGGACTACATAGTTATGGTTCATTTCCATTACCATTAAATTGAATTCGACGGGTAGTTCTTACGAATAGGAATCTTTTTTATCTAATACGTATTGGAAACTTTGTGTGAACTGGCGAGAACCCTCCGAATGACTATAACATTGGATTCGGGAGGTTTTCACCAGTTCAAATTGCATCCCACAAGAGAACAAGAAAAGCCGTCTTCTCCTTTTGACTTTGTACAAGGAGAACACTTTTCAAATGATACAATTTTGTTTATTTGTTTTCTTTATTTCTAAAAGCTATCTAGAAAAGGAATTAGATAAAATAACTTCCGTTTTTTCAACTGATAATGAAAGAGCGAAATCAGGGTATATACCAATACCTAGTACGGGTAAAAAAATAGAGATCAAAAGAAATAACTCTCTTGGCCCAGAATCAAAAAAATAAGAATTTGAAACATTAAATATTTTGTACCCATAGAACATCTGGCGTAACATAGATAATAAATAAATAGGAGTTAATAGCATTCCAACTGCCATTACAAATGTAATCAGGAGTTTTGTCATTAAAAGATATTTTGGACTAGTAATTAGTCCAAAAAAGACTATTAATTCAGCAACAAAACCACTCATACCTGGTAATGCAAGGGAAGCCATCGAAAAGCTACTGAACATTGTGAACATTTTTGACATTGGAATAGCTATTCCACCCATTTCGTCAAGATAAACAAGACGTATTCGATCATAAGTCGTTCCGGCCAAGAAAAAAAGTGCAGCACCAATAAATCCATGAGAGATTATTTGTAAAAGAGCTCCATTTAGTCCCATATCGGTGATAGAACTAATTCCTATAATTATGAACCCCATATGAGATACAGAGGAATAGGCTATTCTTTTTTTTAAATTCTGTTGACTGATAGATGTTGAAGCTGCATAGATTATTTGTATTGCGCCTACTATCATAAACCAAGGGCAAAATAGAGAATGAGCATGGGGGAATAATTCCATATTAACGCGAACTAATCCATACGCTCCCATTTTTAATAAGATTCCGGCTAGAAGCATACAAGTACTATAATGCGCTTCTCCGTGGGTATCTGGTAACCATGTGTGTAGGGGTATGATTGGCAGTTTTACAGCAAAAGAAATAAGAAATCCAATATAGAATATTATTTCCAAGACCACAGGATAGGTCTGGTTAGCTAATTTTTCAAAATTTAATGTTGGTTCAGTAGAACCATATAAACCGATACCCAGAACTCCCATTAAAAGAAAAATAGAACCCCCCGCGGTATACAAAATAAATTTTGTAGCCGAATACAGACGTTTTTTTCCTCCCCACATAGATACAAGTAGATACACAGGAATTAATTCGAACTCCCACATGAGAAAAAAAAGTAAAAGGTCTCGAGAAGAAAATAATCCTATTTGTCCACTGTACATTGCTAACATCAAGAAATGAAATAATCGTGAATCTCGAGTAACCGGCCAAGCCGCTAAAGTAGCTAAAGTAGTGATGAATCCAGTGAGTAAAATGGGTCCTATAGAGAGTCCATCTATTCCTAATCTCCAATGAAAATCCAAAGAACCGATCCATTTATAATCCTCCACGAGTTGGATTAATGGATCATCGATTTGGAAATGATAACAGAATGCATAAGTCGTTAAAAGAAGCTCTAATAAACAAATACATACAGTATACCACCGGATTGATCGATTTCCCTTATGTGGAAAAAAGAAAATTAAGGAACCCAGAAATATGGGTAAAACTGCAATTATTGTTAAGCAAGGAAAATGATTCGTGGTAAAGACAAGATACACTTGGGCCAGAAAAACCCGTGCGCAAAATATTTGAATTTGATTTGCGCACAGGTTTTGTCGGTAAAAAAAACAAGAAAATGGAATCAAGTAGAGTTTTATGGAACGTATCAATAAGCTAGACCCATACTGCGGGTTGTTTCATGCCATAAATAAACTCGAACACTCAAGAAATCCGTTGGGCAGGCGGATTCACATCTCTTACAACCAACACAGTCCTCGGTCCTTGGAGCAGAGGCAATTTGTTTCGCTTTACATCCGTCCCAGGGTATCATTTCTAATACATCGGTAGGGCACGCTCGGACACATTGAGTACATCCTATACATGTATCATAAATCTTTACTGAATGTGACATTGAATCTATAGTTTTTGAGCGTCATAAATTTTCGGTCTAGTTTAAGTTTAATTTGAAATGAATCCTATATTTATATTTATTAGATACCAGACGAACCAATGAGTGATCAGAATCAATCTGCTTCCGAATTTGTTTATGAGCGAAGACCAAAATACTTTGATTTCTTATGTTATGTTTTTCCAACCAAGATCATATTTTACCCGTATCAACCCAACTAATTTAAATCAATTTAGGAATATTTTAATTCTGTTTATATGATTAATACTATTTATTCAACAAATTGGATTGGTTAATACGAGTTGATTTTTTGTTACGATAAATTGATGAAACAATAGCCGATCCAATGGCTGCTTCAGCGGCTGCAATAGCTATAACAAAAATCGAGAAAATGTCTCCTCTTAATTGACGATTATCAAAAAGATCAGAAAATGTTACAAAATTTATATTAACTGAATTTAATATAAGTTCAAGACACATAAGAGCTCTAACCATATTTCGACTTGTGATCAATCCATAGACACCAATAGAAAATAAATAGGAACTCAAAACAAGTATATGCTCGAGCATCATTAACCAACTCCTTATCACTCTTGATTCATTTCAATCTGAACAATAATTCCATTGATTAGATTCAAATCTAACAAGTATGGAATAAAACAAGAGATATAGATCGGTAATCGCCAAAACAATTATAATATTTTCCTTCCATTAATCCATTAATTTGATTTTATATATTTTTTTTTGAATCACTCATTTGAAGGGTTTATTATTGACGAGCTATAGCAATTGCACCTATTAAAGTGACTAAAAGAATTATTGAAATGAGTTCAAATGGAAGAAAAAAATCTGTTGATAAATGAATTCCGATTTGTTGACTATTAATTACCAAATCTTGTTCTAGAATCTGATTTGATTTTGTAGTCCAAAGGATCCCATACCAGGATGTATCTAGAATAGTAGTCATTAGTAAAATAAAAAAACTTGTACAAACCATTGAAGTAACTTGATCCCCAACTGTCCAAAGATGAAAATCTTTGTAATATTCTGAACCATTCATAAACATTACAGCAAAAATGATTAAAACGTTGATAGCTCCGACATAAATAAGGAGCTGCGCAGCAGCTACAAAATACGAGTTCGATAGAATATAGAATAAAGATATACAAAAAAGAACCAATCCTAATGAAAAAGCCGAATAAATCGGATTCGGAAATAATACTACTGCTAGACTTCCTAATATAAGACCTGATCCCAGAAAGACTAAAAGAAAATCATGTATTGGTCCAGGTAAATCCATTTTTATAGAAAAAATCAAAAAATTTCATGCCCTTGTTGATCTGATCCGGAAAAAGAAGTTATAATAAAGATATTAGAATCCTTCTTAATTGAATGTAATTGAATGAAATTTCAATGGGGGGGGGGAATTGATGTAAATCTAGTTAGTAGGCTATACTTTTTCTTAAAAACAGAGGTTAAAACTATCCATTTTTAAGCAAAATGAAACCACGACTCTTGCCCCTTTTGACCGAGCAAAAACCTCATTACTTTAGAAAAGCTGTTTTAATTTGGCATTTGGAAATGGTTTTTGAATTAAGAATCTTCAATCTTCTATATTTGGTGAATTCGAAGAAATTGTTCGAATTGTGTAATCGTCGATTATAGCCACCGGCAATCGACCTAAAGCAATTTGATTATAATTCAATTCGTGTCGATCATAAGTAGAAAGTTCATATTCTTCAGTCATTGATAAACAATTTGTTGGACAATATTCAACGCAATTACCACAGAATATACAGATGCCAAAATCAATACTGTAATTAAGGAGTCTTTTCTTTCGAATATTAGTTTCCAATTTCCAATCTACAAGGGGTAGGTTTATAGGACATACACGAACACATACTTCACAAGCAATGCATTTATCAAATTCAAAATGAATTCGGCCTCGGAAACGTTCCGATGTGATCAATTTTTCGTAGGGGTATTGAATAGTTACAGGTAAACGATTTGCGTGGGACAGAGTAATCACGAAACCTTGACCAATGTACCTGGTGGCTCGGATTGTTTGTTGACCAGAATTCAAAAACTGAGTTAGCATAGGGAACATATCGAAATATTTATAACTAATTTGACTTGTTTCTTTCTCTTGTTTGAGACAAGTTGTAAAAATAGAATATTCTATTCCTTTACAATGAAAGAAGTTGGGACGAAGTTGTTAATAATAGATTACCTAGAGAAATAGGTAAAAGAAATTTCCACCCAAGATTTAATAGTTGGTCCATTCTTAGTCTCGGTAAAGTCCATCTTGTTGCAATAGAAATGAACAAAAACAAATAAGTTTTAGCTAATGTAATAAAGATACCGATTATTGTTCCAAAAACTTGACTTCTTTTATTTATATTAAAAAGCTCAGTAACGAATGGATATGGAATAGAAAGATTCCAACCCCCCAAGTAAAGAACTGTTACAAATAACGAAGAAACTAGTAGATTTAGATACGAAGCAACATAAAATAAACCAAATTTGATACCTGAATACTCGGTTTGATAACCTGCTACTAATTCTTCTTCTGCTTCTGGTAAATCAAAAGGCAATCTCTCACACTCGGCTAGAGATGAAATTAGAAAAACGATAAACCCTATAGGTTGACGCCATAAATTCCACCCCCAAAAACCATATTTTGACTGCACTTCAACTATATCAACCGTACTTGAGCTGTTAGATAATCATAGTCGATGATAACATCACTGTTCCCGTCGCTATTACAGAACCGTACATGAGATTTTCACCTCATACGGCTCCTCAGAGATCATAAATTCATTTAAGGACCTTTCACCATTCTTTATCTTGATATGTTTGTGTAAAATGGATATAGAGTTAAACTCTTATCATAAAGCCTAGAATTAGACCAACGGAATTCTGTCTGCTAAAGTTATAGTAAAATAGTGCTTCTGAATTGATCTCATCTTTTAAGAATTCTCATTTTTCTTTATTAATTAATAACTTTATCCTTGAATAAAAAAAGAGTTCCTTTTTTAGGGTAGATATTTCAACTTATCATTTTTGATTACGAAAAAGAATTAGATATTGCACTACATAATACTAAATACTAATTTTATTTCCTTCCGATTCTCCTTTCTCATAATCTCATAAAAAAATTAAAAGATTTCTTCGTTCTTGATAGTTATTTACTTAATCGGTGGATAGGAACATACTCTGGATCGAAATCTTGAGGAGTACTTCTTAATCATTTCTACGAACTTAAAGCCCCAATTCGAATTACTTTTCTATAAATAAAAAGAAATATCCTATTCGATAATTTACAGAATCTACATAACAAATCCTTTGTGTATCTTGATCTTCCTAACCATCCACTCATTTTTTGAATTGGTAATAAATCTATGAGAATAATTAGTAAAACCCCCATAAAGTTGATCTTTTGAACCCGATTCAAGTGATGATGAGTAATCAATCAATCTCGGAGTAAACAGTCTCGACTGCTTCTATTTGCTTTCACTTAATTCTCGTACATAGGAAATGAGATTGAATTTTTTTAACAGCAATTTTGAAACCGTTTTATTTCACTCATATAACTATCTGGTTTAGTTCATCCACCCCAACGATACTGATGAATCAAAAAAAATCGATATCATTTAACTCTCTTGCTAGAAAGAAAAGAGCTAGGCGAATTTTTATGTCTCACGGAATCGCACGTAGAGATATTGATAATACACATAGAGTTAATGGTAGTTCATAACTAATTGATTGAGCAGCAGCCCTTAATCCACCTAAAAAAGAATATTTATTATTTGATCCATATCCCGACATCAGAAGTCCAATGGGAGCAAGACTTGAAACGGCGATCCATAAAAAAACACCAATACTAAGATCGGTTAGAAGAAAGTGATAGCTAAAAGGAATTACTGAATAACTTAGTAAAATGGATATTACTGCTATAGCTGGCCCGATACTGAATAAACGAGTATCCCCTCTAGACGGAAGAAGATTCTCCTTGAAAAGTAATTTTGTACCATCTGATAGAGCTTGAAAAATTCCTAAAGGCCCAGCGTATTCGGGCCCAATACGTTGTTGTATCCCTGCAGATATTTCTCTTTCTAACCAAACAATTACTAGTACACCCAGTGTGATTCCTAATACAAGAGTGAAAATAGGGACAAGGATCCATATGATCCCATAGACTTCTTTTAACGATTCCAATCTGGAAAAAGAATAGATAGCTTGTATTTCTGTTGTATCCATTATCATTTCAACGATCAACTTCTCCCATAATGATATCTATGCTACCTAGTATTGTCATAATATCAGCCAATTTCATCCTTTTAACTAACTGAGGAAGAATTTGCAAGTTGATAAAACCCGGCGGTCGAATTTTCCATCTCCAAGGAAAAACACTCCGATCCCCTATCAAAAAAATTCCCAATTCCCCTTTTGGGGCTTCAACTCTTACATAAAGTTCTTGCTTGGACAATTCAAAGGTTGGAGAAGGTTTTTTACTAATAAATCTATATTCAAAATCATTCCATTCAGGATCTTTTATCCTACCAAAGCGTCGGATTTCTAAATTTTCATATGGTCCTCCTGGGATTCCTTCCAGAGCCTGTTGGATAATTTTTATGGATTCTGTCATTTCACTGATTCGTACTAAATACCGAGCTAACGAATCCCCCTCTTTTTGCCATTGGATCTCCCAATCAAATTCGTCGTAACATTCATAACGATCAACTTTACGCAGATCCCATTGTATTCCGGAAGCTCGTAGCATTGGCCCCGATAAACCCCAATTTAGGGCTTCTTCTACACCAATAATACCTATACCTTCAACTCGTTCTAAAAAAATGGGATTCTGTGTAATAAGCGTTTGATATTCAGCAACCCCAGTTAAAAAATAATCGCAAAAATCCAAACATTTATCTATCCAGCCATGAGGTAAATCAGCAGCGACACCCCCGATACGAAAAAAATTATGCATCATACGCATACCGGTAGCGGCTTCGAAGAGGTCATATATCAATTCTCGTTCTCGAAAAATATAGAAGAAAGGGGTCTGTGCCCCAATATCTGCCATAAAAGGGCCGAGCCATAACAAATGGGAAGCAATACGACTCAATTCCAACATAATAGTTCTGATATAGCTAGCTCTTTTAGGTACTTGAATGTTGCCTAGCTGCTCGGGCCCATTTACAGTTATTGCTTCTGTGAACATCGTAGCTAAATAATCCCAACGCGTTACATAAGGCAAATATTGTATAATTGTTCGATTTTCCGCAATCTTCTCCATCCCTCTATGTAAATAACCCAATATTGGTTCACAGTCGATAACATCTTCACCATCGAGAGTAACGATCAGTCGAAGAACACCGTGCATTGATGGGTGGTGAGGGCCCATATTGACTATCATAAGGTCCTTTCTTGTAGTTGGCGTAATCATAATTTTTTCTCGAGTTATTCTTCCATGCATTGCTGAAATTGAAAAGAAGTTTAAAAAAATGTAAACAATTAAGTCCAACCGGCATCGCGTTTAAAATTAACGAATTTTTCTCTCTCGAATATTCAACTCACTCATTAATTCTTTATACCGTCCGCTATTCTTTTTTGACAAATAGGCCAGTAGTCGTTGCCGCTTTCCTAAAATTTTTCGCAAACCCCTCTGAGATGAAGAGTCCTTTTTGTGCAATTCTAAATGTGAAGTAAGTTTCCTTATCTTAGTGGTGAAACTAAATAGTTGAAATTCAACAGACCCCGCGTTTTCTTCTTTTTCTTTTTGAGAAATAACCGAAATAAATGAATTTTTTATCATAAAAAAATTTCCCTTTCTCTTTTTACAAATATGTATTTTACTGATCAGTAATAATAATGCTATTACGGTATATAAATAATCGAATCAAAATTTCTTTCGAAACTCCTCAATCAATCTAATTTGAAATTGGATTTAGATAGGAATAGAAAAGATAAATAATAGGTTCACCTTCACATTGAAAATGAGAGGCCTAAAATGAAGAAGGTTCTGTTGATTAAGTTCCAGATCTAATTAATAACTGGGACATTATTTATATTTCTTTCATATTGGATACTGACATGTGACCCACCTATGTATTTGTTTGCTTTCACAGACCCTAACAGACCCTATATAATTAAATAATTAATAATAATTATATTATATAATTATATTTTCTATAATAGATATAGAAGTTATTCTATTATATCTAGAATTCAATTCTAGATCATAGATTAATAGAGTATAGGATATATAGAAAAAGTGTATTATCCACGGATTTTCAATAGTGGATACAGGCGGATCCTTAACATACTAAAACAACTGCCATTATTGGTATCAAACCAATAACGACTTATACAAGCTAAATCTTCGAATCGATAATTAGGCCAAAGAAAGAGTTTGAATTTCATTAATTTCATTTTCTCTCCATCAAGGTAATTATTATCATGTGAAACTTGGCTGATGTTTTGTACACTCTTGTCATTGCAAAATACTGGATTTTTATCTACATCATTTCGAGTTTTTGAATTGAAACAAATTAGAATTCGTAATTTTCTACGACGTCTAAACGATAAAATATTTTCAGGAACAATCAAATCAAAATGATTTTTGTTTCTCTTTAAATCAGTTATTCTTTGATGTGGTGCTTCATCTAAAATTTTTTTAGAAACATATCGTTGCTTTTGGTATTTTCGATTAGTTTGATGCTTATTCTTATGGACCAATGAAATACCTATGGTTTGATACAGAATCACTTGTCCCTCCTTTTTTCCAGATATACGAATGGGTTCTATAATCAATATTCCGCTTTTCAGTAATTCTGGAAAAGTTAAATTCCTTTGAATCACCATTAGATCGAAATTCATTTCTTTCTTTTGAATCGAGGATATAGTAATCTTTCTTGGATCTATCAGTCTAAGGAGGAGACAATATACCTTGATGTTTTTGATTAGTCTTTGAGTATCGTCCGACCTCAATTGAAAAAGCAAATAGCGTTGCAGGAAGCGATTGAGTTTTGCTTGTGTATTGCTTTTGTATTGTTTTTTCTTTTTTGTGTCCAATCGTGCATAATTTTCATTACTATCTTTTTGTTGTGGGAGAGCGAGTCTAAGATCTCCTGGCCCTGTGGGTTCTCTTTCTTCTTGATTTCCATGCTCTTTATTTGATGCTATCAAAAAACTTCTTTTTTCTTTTTTGTTGATCTTTTTCTTTTCATTACTATTTTCATTTCTATTCAAATTGAAAAAGACAATTTTGCTTGGTAAAACCCAAGGTTTGCTTTTGTATGCAGTATAAAGGAACACTAGCTCTAGGAAGAACCAAAGTCCCAGATTCGATATGGGACGTTTCAACGTTTTTTCATTCATTCCCATCCAATCCAAAAATCCTTTTTGGGTTGTTATTGAATTGATTTCTGGAATCATAAGATAAAAAAGATCTTTTTTAAGAATTATTTGCGAATTCTTAGTACGAATTTGAGTTTTTTGATTCCTATTGATATCAATCGTCATCCAGCTTGCAATATTGTCTTTTTTTCTAAGATAAAAATTGATAATTTTCCAATCCAAATATTTTCTTTTTTCTAGATCTATGTATAGACTGTCGAACTTTCCTAGATTATTAGTAATAAGGGTATTACTCGGCATATCAAAAAGAGTTTTTTTAGGTGTGTTATAATAAACTTCTTGGTTCTTATTTTCTTGAAATGAAGATCCATAAAAAAAGTATTCCGCTTTATTTTCAGAATTAAGAAATTTATATGATAAAAGATCGGATCTATAGTATTTCGTAAAATTTTCTTTATTATGAAATAATAAATCCACTTTCCATTCTTTTTGTTTCTTGGAATTAATTAATTCATTTTTTTCATATGAATGCTGTTTGCTTACAATTTCTTTAGCTATGCGATACGGATGAACTCTATTTCGCCATTTTTCTGCTATTAATCTAGACCATATAATCTGTGATAAATCATATTGAGAATGGCTTCTTAACCAGTTTTTCCATTTATTCGTTTTATAACCTCGAAGTTGTTTATCCTTCAATTTTGAATCAATGATTCCTTGTGTTTCAAAAGAATCCTTTATTTGAGATTGAAGAAAGAAAGGGATTCCTTGATATTGAAGGCCAGTTCGTAATTTATATGAATTAGTCACCTGGAGTTGTGAGAATCTGTAAAATACATATGCTTGTGACACATAGGATAAGTCATAAAAAATATGTAAATTTCTTTTACTAACACTTTCAAGTGACTTTTTTAGAGTCGAAATAAACAGAATTGTATTTTTCTTTCTTTTATCAATTCTTCCTTCTTTTCTTTCATTATTGAAAATGAATTTCTGAATAATTTGATTTTGTGATTCAAAGAAAAATTCTGTATTTATTAATATTCTTGGAATATTAATGATAGATAAAAATAGATCTGCGTATATTCGTTCAATGAAAAATTTTAAAAAAAGGGGTAATTTAGAGATTAATCGAGCATTTATTCTTTTAAAAATCTTTCTTTTTTGGAATTTTTTAGCATTAAAACTTGGTTTGGTAGGACTATTGATTCTTGAAATTTTTTTTTCTTTCTCTTTTGGGATTCTTTCGATTTCATCCCGAAGTCTACTTGTTCTATGAATCCGATCGGTTATTTTTTTTTTTGTCAATAAAGAATTTCTCCATCTCGGGGATGTAATTTGACTAAATGATTCGTGAACTATCTGATTATTAATTAGAGATTCTTTTTCTTCTTTAGTTTCACCTGATTCATTTATTTCTACCTGTCTAAATCGAGATACTAAAACCTGTCTTAATTTAATTAATCGAAATAGTAAAATTTGATTTATTTTGAAAAGTTCTTTTTTTATTTTTTTTAAAATTTGAAAAATAACACTTTTGATAATCCATTCTTTTGTTTTTTTTAAAACTTTTCGAAATGGTTTTGTTTTTTTTTTTAAAACTATTAGAACTTGAAAATAGTTTTTTTTTAATTTTTCCCTTTTTTTTTCGACTTTTTTTTCGAGTTCCTTTAAAATAGGTTTAAAAAAGGAAGGACGTTTGCGGGGCGAACCAAAGGGGAATTCGGCTTCCATTCCAAAAACAGTTAAAAAAGAAAAAGAATCTTTTTCTTTTTTTTTTAGTAAATCTTTTTCATAGGATCGTTGTTTTAATTTGTGCCAAGGCTTTAGACAGAAAGGAAAAAAGATTTTTATCTGAATACCAGTTGTCAACCAATTTTTTGGAAATTCTGTTTCGGATAATGCAACACCATTATAGGTACATTTAATATATATCTCTCTATTCCAGTCCTTGAAATCTTCCGACCATTCAGGAAGTTGTAATAGTAATAGACGCCCGATATTTTTCAATATTATAAGTGAAGGCAATACAATATATTTTCGAAAAATGGATTGAGTTAGTAATATGCAACCTCTTAGTACTTGGCCAAATGGAATGGTATCCCAGGACTCTGCTATCTCTATTCGCTTTTTTTCATTTACTATCTTTTTCTCGTTTTTTTTTTTTGTTTGCTTTTCTATATACTTGAATTTTTTGAATGCTTCCTTTTTCGCTATCCAATTTCGAAAAATTACTTTAATTAATCCAGAGATATCAAAAGAAAAAAGAGGAGATTCCTTTATTCTGTCCAAAAAAAGAGGGGAATGCACATTTGCTTGAAATAATTGGCCAATTACTATTTTACGTCTTTGAACTCGCATAGAACCTTTAATTATATCTCGCCGAAAGTCCGGTTGGTCTGAATAACGTATCAAAGCCAATTCCTTTGTTTGATCAGTTATATTAGTATTATCCCTCATATTACTATCCATATTATTAGGATCACTATCCGTCTTATTAATAGTAATAATTACCACACGTTTGGCTTTCCTTGAACGAATTTCATGATCTTCCGGTATGTCTTCTTCTTCTTCTCGGTCTCCTAATTGCAATTGCTGCTCTAATTCGGTAATTAATTTATATGACCATTGAGGGACTTTTTTAATAATTTCTTTTATTATAAGTGTTTTATCAGTTTGAATACTAAAAGTGAAAAAATCAACAATTTTTCTTGAAAATGGTTTTTTATCAAAATTATTTGTTTTCTGGTCGAAATCAGTATCCATAAGAAGAATAGCATGAATACGATTTATCT